TGGATGAGAAGAAACTCTCACGTCCAGTTCTGTAGTAGAGATGGAATTCTGAAACAACCATCAACTATAACCCCAAAAGAACTAGATTCCGTAAACAACATAGAGGAAGAATGAAGGGAATATCTTATCGAGGTAATCATATTTGTTTCGGTAAATATGCTCTTCAGGCACTTGAACCTGCTTGGATCACATCTAGACAAATCGAAGCAGGTCGACGAGCAATGACACGAAATGCACGCCGTGGTGGAAAAATATGGGTCCGTATATTTCCAGACAAACCAGTTACAGTAAGACCCGCTGAAACACGTATGGGTTCGGGGAAAGGATCCCCTGAATATTGGGTAGCTGTTGTTAAACCGGGGCGAATACTATATGAAATGGGTGGAGTAACCGAAAATATAGCTAGAAGGGCTATTTTAATAGCAGCATCTAAAATGCCTATACGAACTCAATTTATTATTTCGGGATAAAAATGTAGAACCGACAGAGATGAATCTTAGGGATGAAACAAAAACGCAGGTTTCTTTTTTTGGACAAACAATATTTCTTTTATTTTCTTCATCCTTTGCATTGGAAGAATAAACAAAAAATTTGATATGATTCAACCTCAGACCCATTTAAATGTAGCGGATAACAGCGGGGCTCGAGAATTGATGTGTATTCGAATCATAGGAGCTAGTAATCGTCGATATGCTCATATTGGTGACGTTATTGTTGCTGTGATTAAAGAAGCAGTACCAAATATGCCCCTAGAAAAATCAGAAGTAGTGAGAGCTGTAATTGTTCGTACCTGTAAAGAACTAAAACGTGACAGCGGTATGATAATACGATATGATGACAATGCTGCAGTTGTGATTGATCAAGAAGGAAATCCAAAAGGAACTCGAATTTTTGGGGCAATCCCCCGTGAATTGAGACAATTGAATTTTACTAAAATAGTTTCATTAGCTCCCGAGGTATTATAAAATAAAATGAGATCGTGATATCTTTGGGGTATTTGAAAGAAATAGATTAAGAACTAGATTAATTCGTAGATTGTGTCTCACGCATATACCTTGCAAAATTCCTATTCATAAATCAATAAAAAAAAAAAAGAAAAACATGTTGATTATATCCAATTTTGAGACACCAATAATTTTAGTTCATCATGGGTAGAGACACTATTGCTGAGATAATAACCTCTATACGAAATGCTGATATGGATAGAAAAAGAGTTGTTCGCATAGCATCTACTAATATTACCGAAAATATTGTTAAAATACTTTTCCGAGAGGGTTTTATCGAAAACGTCAGAAAACATCGAGAAAAAAACAAATATTTTTTGGTTTTAACCCTTCGACATAGAAGGAATGGGAAAAGACCCTATAGAAATTTTTTAAATTTAAAACGGATCAGTAGACCCGGTTTACGAATCTATTCTAACTCTCAACGAATTCCTAGAATTTTAGGTGGGATGGGAATTGTAATTCTTTCTACTTCTCGGGGTATAATGACAGACCGGGAGGCTCGACTAGAACGAATCGGTGGAGAAATTTTGTGTTATATATGGTAATCCATTTAATATCCAAATGGGATCCGAAACCTCTTCCTATTTGTAAAAAAAAAAAGAAAGGGGGTGAGTTGTCTAATATCGTCTTTCCTCCATTAATTGATACTTCAGGGGGGCTTTACCTGAAATGAAAGAACAAAAATGGATTCATGAAGGTTTAATTACTGAATCGCTTCCCAATGGCATGTTCCGAGTTCGGTTAGATAATGAAGATCTGATTCTAGGTTACGTTTCAGGAAAGATCCGACGTAGTTTTATACGGATACTGCCAGGAGATAAAGTCAAAATTGAAGTAAGTCGTTATGATTCAACCAGAGGACGTATAATTTATCGACTCCGAAACAAGGATTCGAAAGATTAGGTCATTTTTATTCGATACGATTCGAGATGCAAAATTTCAAGAAACTTATTTTCTACCAAAAAAGAATTAAGATAAGGAATGACAAATATGAAAATAAGAGCTTCCGTTCGAAAAATTTGTGAAAAATGTCGACTAATCCGTAGGCGGGGGCGCATTATAGTAATTTGTTCCAACCCGAGACATAAACAAAGACAAGGATAATCAGACCCGCTAAAGGGCTCAATGTACAAATAAGAAATATGTTTTGACATAAAATGGATATATCCATATATTTCTGACTCATATTTATGAGATGATACAATATGGCAAAAGCTATACCGAGAACTGGTTCACGTAGGAATGTACGTATTGGTTCACGTAAGAGTGCACGTAGAATACCAAAGGGAGTTATTCATGTTCAAGCAAGTTTCAATAATACCATAGTCACAGTTACAGATGTGCGGGGGCGGGTGGTTTCCTGGTCCTCGGCCGGTACTTGTGGATTCAAGGGTACGAGAAGAGGGACACCCTTTGCCGCTCAAACTGCCGCAGCAAATGCTATTCGTACAGTAGTCGATCAAGGTATGCAACGAGCAGAAGTCATGATAAAA